ATGTGCAATATTATAATAGTATAATACACACACATTGGATATATAACTCATGCATTGATAGTACTACATATACCCTCATTAAGTAATGTTTTATGCATATATTAAAGCGCTAAAAGTCACTTCTAGAGCTTTTCCTGTTTCCGGGGGGTTTGCAGGAATATTAGAGATCATAGGAGTTTTGGGGGGGTAGGGGGGGTTTTCGCGCGAAAAAACCGAAGATTCAGAGGAAAATTAGGAGAAAATTTAAATATTTGATTAAACTTTATGCTCTAGATATCAGTTATGCAATTCTTCTATAAATATCTAACCACCATTCATACTATTTCTTATCAAACAAGGAAAATGTTCAACCTTGCCTGTCATTTCTGTATGCACTCTGAGATGCCAAATGAAAGGAAAAAAAAAAAAGAGAACCCCCCACACCCTGGAAAGAACGCTCGGCATGGTGGGTAACGAGGAGTATGTATTAACACCATTAACTTATGCAAGCGTCGATGAAAGAATGGGGAATTATAACAATTATTGGACCTGAAATAGGAACCAGATGCCAGGAATAATTCACTAAGTGAAACCCCCACGAATAATTGTCCTTGACCTTCAAGAACCGTTAACATTAAGGAATCAACTGATGGTGGGCTCTTACTACATTAAATATGTGAGAGTAAATAGGATGTTGGGTACTTGGTATATCGAAACTTTATGAGAGTTGTGTTCGGTCTTAAACTGTCGTTCAGTGGTTTTTAGATATTGTTGGAAAGTTCCATTTATTGGTTTATGTTCTTCTTAGTTTAGAATGTTGATGACAAATATGTGGGAAAACAGTGTATGTTTTTTAAGGGTTGTATGTATTTATATATAGGATATGTTTGAAATAAAATAATGGTGATAATACATATATGCATTGCGTTTTACATGAAGGCAGAGCTCGGCAAAGAATAGTTTAAATTAGAATCCTAGCTTTGGGAGTTAGGGGCGGGGGTTAAAATCCCCCTTCTTTGAAGCAGTAGGAAGGACTTTAACCTTCGACGTCCGGTTTACAAGACCGGCGCTCTGATGCTGAGCTACTAGTGCAGTGTCATTCAAGGATTTTGTTTTCTAGCCAGCCGGTAACGGGGGCGAGAACGAGGAAGAGGAAGAAGTAAAGGAAAGAAGCAATTTGGCCAATGATAACGAAAGGGTGCTCAACGGGTATGCCTCCAATTCAAGTGAGAATGGCGACGTCTGCGACTAAAAGTCAGAATAAGAATTGTGTGATGGGGCGGAAGGTTAGGCCTCGTTGTTTAGAGGTGTGAAGAATGGGTACAATTATCAAGACAAGGATCGAGAACAGGAGGGCGAGGACCCCTCCAAGCTTATTAGGGATTGAGCGTAGAATAGCGTAGGCAAATAGGAAGTATCATTCGGGTTTAATGTGGGGAGGGGTAACTAGAGGGTTTGCGGGGGTGAAGTTGTCGGGGTCACCGAGCAGGTTGGGGGAAAAGAGAGCTAAAGAAATGAGGGCAATTAAAAGAATTGCGAAACCTAACAAATCTTTGTAAGAGAAGTAGGGGTGGAATGAAATTTTGTCGGCGTCTGAGTTTAGGCCTGTGGGGTTATTAGAACCAGTTTCGTGGAGAAAGATTAGGTGAACTATTGTTGCGGCTGCAATGATGAAGGGAAAGAGGAAGTGGAAGGCGAAAAAGCGAGTTAAGGTGGCATTATCTACGGAGAATCCCCCTCAGATTCATTGGACTAAGGAATTTCCAATGTAAGGAACTGCAGAGAGAAGGTTAGTAATGACAGTAGCACCTCAAAATGACATTTGTCCTCATGGGAGGACGTAACCCACGAAGGCTGTTATTATAGTTAGGAGGAGGAGGATAACTCCAATGTTTCAGGTTTCTTTGTACAGGTAGGAGCCGTAGTACAGGCCTCGCCCAATGTGAAGATAGATACAAATGAAGAAGAAGGATGCGCCGTTGGCATGTATATTTCGAATTAGCCAACCGTAGTTTACGTCTCGACAAATGTGGGCGACGGAGGAGAAGGCTGTGGCGATATCGGAGGTGTAGTGTATGGCTAGAAAAAGGCCTGTCAGAATTTGGGCGGCTAGGCAGAGGCCTAGCAGAGATCCAAAGTTTCATCAAACGGAAATGTTTGAGGGGGCTGGGAGGTCAACTAACGCGTCGTTTGCAATTTTTAGGAGCGGGTGAGTTTTTCGGAGGTTGGCCATTATTGTTTCTGTAGTTGAATAACAACGGTGGTTTTTCAAGTCATTAGTCCTGGTTAAAGTCCTGGCAGAAACTATGGTTTATGTTATGTTTATATTCTTGTTTGGGCTGGTGCTAGGCCTTGCGGCGGTTGCCTCTAATCCTTCGCCATATTTTGCAGCGTTGGGATTGGTTGCGGTAGCGGGGATGGGGTGTGGGGTACTAGTAGGGCATGGGGGGTCTTTTTTATCTTTGGTTTTATTTTTAATTTATTTGGGAGGAATGTTGGTTGTGTTTGCATATTCGGCAGCGTTAGCTGCTGAACCTTACCCGGAGGGTTGGGGTAGTTGACCTGTTTTGGGGGTGATGGTAGCTTATCTGGTGGGGGTGTGTGCGGCGGCAGGGTTGTTTTGAGGCGGGTGATACGAGGGGGCTTGAGTGTCTGCTGATGAGTTTGCTGAATTTTCTGTTTTTCGGGGGGATGTTGGAGGGGTGGCTTTGATGTATTCGGCAGGTGGTGGAGTTTTGGTGCTGGGGGCTTGAGTACTATTGTTAACGTTGTTTGTGGTATTGGAGCTAACACGGGGATTAGGTCGAGGGGCTCTTCGAGCTGTTTAATAGAGTAGTAGTAGGAGAGCTAGGCCGAAGGTGAAGAAGAAGAGGGAAAGGTAGGTTTTGATTATACCTTGTTGAATATTGTTGGTTGTTGTGATTATAGGGAGGTTGAGGGTGGTGGTTGCTTTTGGACCAATTTTTTCTAATCATGTCTGGTCGATTGTTTGGGAAGCAATGGTTTGCCCTAAAGCTAGATTTAGTTTGGGGGTGAGGCGATGAATAACTATTGGGAAAAATCCTAGTATATTAGAAAAATGGTGGGGAGAAAGTTTGGGGGTTGGTTTGTATTGTTTGTTGGTCAGTGAGGCGAGTTCTAGTGCGGTAAGAAGGCCAATAATAGTCACCGCGAGGGCGGCAGTTTTGAGGAGAAGAGGCATGGATATAACTGGTGTTTTTAGAGGTGTGATGTTGGAGGTGATTAGAAGACCGGCGATAATGCTTCCTCAGGCTAGTCGTTTAATGGGATTAATGACTGTTGGGTTGTTTTCGTTGATGGGGGAGAGTGGGTTGAAGCGGGGGTGGCCTATTGAGACGAAGAAAATTACTCGGAGGCTGTAGATGGCGGTGAAAGAGGTGGCTAGAAGGGTGAGGAAGAGGGCTCAGGCGTTTAGGTAAGATGTGTTTAGAGCTTCAATGATAGCATCTTTTGAGAAAAATCCTGCTAAGAAAGGGGTGCCCGTGAGAGCTAAACTTCCAATGGTTAAGCAGGAGGATGTAAAGGGGGTTAGATGGTGTATGCCTCCTATTTTTCGGATGTCTTGTTCGTCGTTTAAACTGTGAATAATGGACCCTGAGCAGAGGAAGAGTATGGCTTTAAAGAATGCGTGGGTACAAATGTGAAGGAAGGCAAGTTGTGGTTGGTTGAGCCCAATTGTTACTATTATTAGGCCTAGTTGACTTGATGTTGAGAAGGCAACGATTTTTTTGATAACATTTTGGGTGAGGGCGCAGGTTGCGGTGAAAAGGGTGGTGAGAGCACCTAAACAGAGGCAAATAGTTAGGGCGGTTTGGTTGTTTTCTAGCATGGGGCTTATACGGATGAGAAGGAAGATGCCGGCTACGACTATGGTGCTCGAGTGCAGTAGGGCAGAGACCGGTGTAGGACCTTCTTTGGCAGAAGGGAGCCAGGGATGGAGGCCGAATTGAGCGGACTTACCGGCGGCAGCAACAATGAGGCCAATGAGGGGGTAAGTTAGGTCAAAATCTTTAGATAGAGTAAATATCTGCTGTATTTCTCAAGAGTTGAGGGAAGTTGCGATTCAAGCTATAGCAAAAATTAGGCCGATGTCTCCTACTCGGTTGTAAATTACTGCTTGGAGGGCGGCGGTATTTGCGTCTGCACGGCCGTATCACCAGCCGATGAGAAGAAAGGACATAATTCCAACACCTTCTCAACCGATGAACAGTTGAAATATATTGTTTGCGGTGACGAGGATAATTATAGCGATGAGGAAGATCAAGAGGTATTTAAAAAAGCGATTTATGTTTGGGTCGGCATGTATATATCAGGAGGCAAATTCTAGGATGGATCAGGTAACATAGAGGGCGACGGGGGTAAAGATAATTGAATAAATGTCAAATTTGAGACTAATATTCACATCGAAGGTGTGGGTATTTATTCAAGTTCAACTGGTAATAATTGTCTCTGCGCCTTCGTTGAGGAAGAGGCAGAGGGGGAGAATGCTGACAAAGAAGGCTCATTTTACTGCTGTTTTGACTTGGGCGAGTGCTCAGTTGGAGGGTAGAGGGTGAGGGGAGAAGGAGGTGAGGACAGGAAATGCGAGTAGTAAGAAAATGATGATTAGGCTGGTGGCTATTATGATTGAGGTGAGGTGCATAGCTACTACTTGGATTTGCACCAAGAGTTTTTGGTTCCTAAGACCAACGGATGAGCTGTTATCCTTTAGAAGCGGGGCGAGTGAGCTTGGGAGTTTAACCCAAGAGGCAAAGATTAGCAGTCTCTGTTGTTGTCAACCCCTCTCGGTGGATAAGGGGGTTTTAACCTCTGTCTCTAGAATCACAATCTAATATTTTTATTAAACTATATCTACAGGCGGTCCAACCTCAGATTAATTCGGGTTTGGATACTAGAAGAATGAGGGGTAGGAGATGAAGGGTTATGAGCAGGTGTTCTCGGGAGTGTGTTGGGTCGAGGGAAATAATATGTGCTGGTAGTGGTCCTCGTTGTGTTATAAGGAATATGTATAGGGAGTAACCTGCTGTAATTAGGGTCCCGGCTCCCGTGAGTGCAATTGTTCATCATGATCAGTGGAATAGGGAGGTAATGATTATTAGTTCCCCTATTAGATTTGGAAGAGGGGGAAGTGCAAGATTTGCGAGGCTGGCAATGAATCATCACGCGGTTATTAGGGGTAAAACCATTTGGAGACCTCGGGCTAAGATTATAGTCCGGCTGTGTGTTCGTTCGTAGTTGGTGTTAGCTAAGCAGAAGAGGGCGGAGGAAGTTAAACCATGTGCAATTATTAGGATGAGGGCACCTGTAAAGCCTCAGGGGGTTTGAATTAGGATGCCTGCTGCTACAAGGCCTATGTGGCTTACTGAGGAGTAGGCGATGAGGGATTTTAAATCTGTTTGGCGGAGGCAGATAGAGCCTGTTATAATTACACCTCAGAGAGCGAAGATGATGAAGGGGTAACTGAGTTCTTTGGTGAGGGGTTCTAGTATAATTATTATTCGTATTATTCCGTAACCCCCCAGTTTTAGTAGTACTGCGGCTAGTACCATAGAACCTGCGATTGGGGCTTCAACATGTGCTTTGGGAAGTCAGAGGTGGGCTCCGTAGAGGGGTATTTTTACTAGGAAGGCGAGTAAGCAGCCGGCTCATCATAGTTTGTCGGCGAAAGAAGAGAGTTGTATGGAGGGAGCGTATTGAAGTGTTAGAAGGGATAAGGTCCCAGTGCTATTTTGGAGTAGTGGGAGGGCAACAAGGAGGGGGAGTGAACCTGCCAATGTATAGAATAGAAAGTAAGTCCCTGCGTTTAGTCGTTCTGTTTGATTACCTCAGCGGGTAATGATTACTAGGGTTGGAATGAGGGTGGCTTCAAATATAATGTAAAATATAATTACTTCGGTTGCGCTGAAAGCTATAATGAGGAAGATTTGTAGGGATGTAAGGAGGGTGATGTAGGTTCGTTGGCGAGAAATGGGTTCGGATGCTGTATGGTTTTGGCTTGCAAGAATTATTAGGGGGAGGAGTCAGCAGGTTAGCGCGAGGAGGGGGGTGGAAAGAGGGTCAGCTGCCATGTAAGGGTTAAGGAAGGATCAGCCTGACTCTGTGGATGCTTTTAGTCAGACTAAGCTGATTAGGGAGATGACTAAGCTGTATGAGAGGGTGGTGGATCAAAGGTGTTTGGCGGGGATGGTTCAGATAGTGGGGACAAGCATAATCGTAGGGAGGAGAATTTTTAGCATTGTAGGAGATTTAGGCTTTGGAGTCGGTCTGTGCCGTGGGCTCGAGCAGTGGCGACAAGTAGTGCGAGACCGGCACTTGCTTCACAGGCTGAAAAAGCCAGAAGAAGCATGGGGGAGGCTGAAAAACTGACGGAATTGAGTTGGAGAGTTCAGAGGGAAAGGGCAATAAAGAGTGAAAGCATTATACCTTCCAAACATAGGAGGGCGGAAAGAAGGTGGGTTCGGTGAAATGCTAGGCCTGCTAGGCCCAGAAGGAAGGTTGAGGAGAAGGCGAAATGTGTGGGAGTCATTAGACGGTTGTGGACTTTAACCACAAGTTCTTGAGCCGAAATCAAGGGTTTTTCTTAAACTAACAGCCTATTCGGCTCATTCAAGACCGCCTTGGGTTCATTCGTAGATCAGCCCGAGGGTCAGTAAAATAAGAACAGTGAAGGCTCAGATGAATGTTATGAGGGGGGAAGAGAGTTGATCTCCTCAGGGAAGGGGGAGAAGCAGTGCGATTTCTAAATCGAATAGGAGGAAAAGGATTGCAACGAGGAAGAAGCGAAGGGAGAAGGGTAGACGAGCGGATCCTAGGGGGTCAAAGCCACATTCGTAGGGGGAGAGCTTTTCATGATCGGGGGTTATTTGGGGGAGTCAAAAAGAGACAATGGCTAGAATAGTGGAGAGGGTGATAGAAATAATAAGCATCGTTGTGATTAAATTCATTATCTTTCCTTGGGTTTTAACCAAGACTAAGTGATTGGAAGTCACATGTACTAGCTTTAATACTAGAAAGATATGAGCCTCATCAGTAAATTGAGATGTAGAGGAATAGTCAGACAACGTCTACAAAGTGTCAGTATCAGGCAGCTGCTTCGAATCCAAAGTGATGTTCTGATGTAAAGTGATATTGGACTTGTCGTAGAAGGCAGACGCCCAGGAAGGTAGAGCCAATAATTACGTGAAGTCCATGGAAGCCAGTTGCTACGAAGAAGGTGGAGCCATAAACCCCATCTGCGATTGTGAAGGGGGCTTCATAGTATTCTATGGCTTGGAGGAAGGTGAAGTAGAAGCCTAAAAGAATGGTTAGGGCGAGGGATTGAATAGCTTCTTTTCGATGCCCTTCTATAATGCTGTGGTGGGCTCAGGTGACTGTAACTCCAGAAGCCAGTAGGACGGCTGTGTTGAGTAGTGGTACTTCGAAGGGATCAAGGGGGGTGATTCCTGTGGGGGGTCAGCAGCCTCCTAATTCAGGGGTGGGGGCGAGGCTGGAGTGGTAGAAGGCTCAGAAGAAGCCTAGAAAGAAGAAAACTTCTGAAGTAATAAAGAGGATCATTCCGTATCGAAGGCCTTTTTGAACGGGAGGGGTGTGGTGTCCTTGGAATGTTCCTTCTCGGATGATATCTCGTCATCATTGGTATATTGTTAGGAGAAGGAGGAGTAGGCCTAGGGTTATTAAGGTTGTATTGTGGAAGTGTATTCAGATTGCTAAACCAGAGGTTATTAGGAGGGCGGCTACGGCGCCTGTCAGGGGTCATGGGCTGGGGTCAACTATGTGATATGCGTGTGCTTGATGGGCCATTAAACGTTTTCTTGTAAGTAAAGGCTTAGAAGGAGAACAAAGACATAGGCTTGGATCATGGCTACTGCAATTTCCAGAAGGGTTAGTAGAAAGAGTAGTATTGCAGTTAGGATAGCTACTGTAGGCATAAGGGGGAGAAGAACAAATGCGGCGGTGGCGATGAGTTGAATTAGAAGATGGCCAGCTGTTAGATTTGCGGTTAGTCGAACTCCGAGTGCGAGGGGTCGGATGAATAGGCTAATTGTTTCAATAATAATTAGGACGGGAATTAGGGGGGTGGGGGTGCCTTCTGGCAGAAGATGGCCTAGTGCATGTGTGGGTTGATTCCGTATACCAATAATGACTGTTGCAAGTCAGAGGGGAACAGCGAAAGCTATGTTGAGGGAAAGTTGCGTTGTGGGAGTAAAGGTGTAGGGTAGAAGGCCAAGCATATTCAAGGTAATAAGAAAGAGTATGAGGGAGGCGAGAAGGGTGGCTCATTTATGGCCCCCTAAGCTTAAGGGTTGAAAAATTTGTTGGGTAAAACGGTTAATAAATCATCCTTGGAGTGTAATGAGACGATTGTTTAATCAACGTGTGGTGGGTTTTGGATAGAGGATTCAAGGCAGGCTAAGAGCGAGGGCAATTAAGGGGATTCCCAAGTATGTGGGGCTCATAAATTGATCAAAAAAGCTTAGTGTCATGGTCAGGTTCAGGGCTCTGTTTTGGGTTTTTCTGTGCTTTGAAGAGTAGGGTCATTTGGGAAGGTATGTGCTAGAACTTTTGGGGGGATGATTGTTAGAAAAATTAATCAGGAGAAGACTAGGATGGCAAATCAAGGTGCAGGGTTAAGTTGTGGCATCTCGCTAGGGGTGGGCGGGGGCCACCAATCTTTAGCTTAAAAGGCTAACGCTATTCCCTATTTAGCTTCTTAGCGAAGCGTCTTCAAGTATTAAGGATGATCAGTTTTCAAAGTGTTCTAGTGGGACCGCTTCTACCACGATAGGTATAAAGCTGTGGTTTGCGCCGCAAATTTCAGAGCATTGCCCATAGAAGATTCCGGGGCGGGATGCAATGAATGCTGTTTGGTTTAGACGTCCTGGGACGGCGTCCATTTTTACTCCTAGACTTGGGACGGCCCAGGAGTGAAGTACGTCTTCAGCTGAGATTAGAATGCGAATGGGGGACTCAACTGGAACCACTATTCGATGGTCTGTCTCTAGGAGGCGGAACTGGCCTGGGGTTAAGTCTTGTGTGGGGATTATATAAGAGTCGAAGCCGAGATCTTCATAGTCAGTGTATTCATAGCTTCAGTATCATTGATGGCCCATGGCTTTAATTGTGAGGTGGGGGTCATTAATTTCGTCCATGAGATAAAGAATGCGTAAGGAGGGGAGGGCAATAAGAATCAGAGTGATAGCTGGGAGCAAGGTTCAAATGATTTCGATTTCTTGAGAGTCTAGGATAAATTTGTTAGTAAGCTTAGTTGTTACTATGGCCACAATAATGTAAAGCACGAGGGTGCTGATTAGGAAGACGATTATTAGGGCGTGGTCGTGGAAGTGAAGAAGTTCTTCTATTACAGGTGAAGCTGCATCTTGGAATCCTAGTTGAGAGGGATGTGCCATTGTTGTAAAACACGCGGGGCTTAAACCCGCAATTTTGCCTTGACAAGGCAATGTAATAATCAATTTTACTAGCGTCTTATGAAGAAAGTGACAGAGTGGTTATGTGGCTGGCTTGAAACCAGTTTATGGGGGTTCAATTCCTCCCTTTCTCGTTAGTGGGATTTTGAGGGGGCGGCAGAAGATTTTCCGTAGTCTAATCAGACTTGTTGAACTTGGACGAAAGCAGGTTCTTCAAAGGTGTGGTAAGGAGGAGGGCAACCGTGAAGTCATTCTACGTTTGTTGCTGTAAGTTCCACTGATAAAACTTCTCGTTTAGCGGCGAATGCTTCTCAGATAATGAATAAAAACATAATTACTGCAATTATTGAAATTATTGAGCCAATAGAAGAGATTGTGTTTCAAAGGGTGTAGGCGTCGGGGTAATCGGAGTATCGTCGAGGCATTCCTGCCAATCCTAGGAAGTGTTGTGGGAAGAAGGTAAGGTTAACCCCAACAAATATTACTCCGAAGTGAATTTTAGTTCAAGTGTCATGAAGCGTGTATCCTGAGAACAGGGGGAATCAGTGGACGAAGCCGGCAACGATGGCGAAAACGGCCCCCATTGAGAGGACATAGTGGAAGTGGGCGACGACATAATATGTGTCGTGAAGCATAATGTCTAGAGAAGAGTTGGCTAAAACAATTCCGGTCAACCCCCCAACTGTGAAGAGGAAAATGAAACCTAGTGCCCATAAGAGAGGGGTTTCCCATTTAATGGCACCGCCGTGCAAAGTGGCTAGTCAGCTGAAGACTTTTACTCCGGTTGGAATGGCAATAATTATTGTGGCGGAAGTAAAATAAGCCCGTGTGTCTACGTCTATACCAACGGTGAATATGTGATGGGCTCAAACAATAAATCCTAGGAGGCCGATAGCCATTATGGCTCAGACCATACCCATGTACCCGAAAGGTTCTTTTTTGCCTGCGTAGTAGGCAACAATGTGGGAGATCATTCCGAAGCCGGGGAGGATAAGAATATAAACTTCAGGGTGTCCAAAGAATCAGAATAAGTGTTGGTAAAGGATGGGGTCTCCTCCTCCGGCAGGGTCAAAGAAGGTTGTGTTCAGGTTTCGGTCTGTTAGAAGTATTGTGATGCCGGCGGCAAGAACGGGCAGGGATAGTAGGAGTAGTACTGCGGTAATTAGAACGGATCACACAAATAGGGGTGTTTGATATTGGGAGATGGCGGGGGGTTTTATATTAATAATGGTTGTAATAAAATTAATTGCCCCTAGAATAGATGACACCCCGGCCAAGTGGAGGGAGAAGATAGTTAAGTCAACAGAAGGCCCAGCGTGGGCGAGGTTGCCTGCGAGCGGGGGGTAAACAGTTCATCCTGTACCGGCACCTGCTTCGACTCCAGATGAGGCGAGGAGGAGGAGGAATGAAGGGGGGAGAAGTCAAAAACTCATGTTATTTATTCGAGGGAAGGCCATGTCTGGTGCACCAATCATAAGTGGTACTAGTCAGTTTCCAAAGCCTCCAATCATGATTGGTATTACTATAAAGAAAATTATTACGAAAGCATGTGCTGTAACAATAACATTATAAATCTGGTCGTCTCCGAGGAGAGAGCCGGGCTGGCTTAGTTCTGCCCGAATTAGGAGACTTAGTGCAGTTCCCACTATTCCGGCTCAAGCACCAAATACTAGATAGAGGGTGCCGATGTCTTTGTGATTAGTTGAGAAGAATCAACGTGTGATTGCCACAGGTAAGATGGCTGAGCGTGAAGCGGTGGATTGTAGCCCCATGTACAGAGGTTCAAGTCCTCTTCTTATCAAGCCTCGAGGTGTTATACATGTCGGATTGCAAATCTGAAGTAGCAGGTTAGCCCCTGCCGGGGCTTTCCCCGCCCTTTTTGAGGCGGGCGGGGAAAGGCTAGATAGATGCTTGTTGGTTTAAGCGCTTAGCTGTTAACCAAGAGTTTGTAGGATCGAGGCCTTCCTGTCTAGTAAGGCTTTAGCTCAATTAAAGTGTCTGTTTTGCATGCAGAAGATGTGGGTTAGTATCCCGCAAGTCTTAACAGGGGCTGGGAGATTTTCACTCCCGCTTAGGGCTTTGAAGGCCCTTGGTCTGGGTACTATCCTAAGCCCCTTAGGGGATTAATAAGGCTGAGATGGCGGGGGTGAGTGGCAGAAGACAAAGTGTCATTGCAGTTGAAATGGCGAGGGGATAAGTTAGTTGGGTGGAAGGCAAACGTCAGGGGGTGGTACCTAGAAGGCTGTTGGGGGAAATAGTGAGGGTTATTGCGTAGGAGAGGCGCAGGTAGAAATAGAGGCTAAGGAGTGCTGAGAGGGCTGCTAGGGTTGCGGTGGGGGCAAGGCCTTGTTTGGTTAGTTCTTGAAGAATCAGTCATTTTGGTATAAAGCCTGTGAGAGGGGGGAGGCCCCCTAGTGAAAGGAGAATGAGGGGGGTGAGAGCTGTGAGGGCAGGGGCTTTTGCTCAGGATGTAGCAAGAGTATTAATATTTGTGGATTTGTTGAGCTTAAATACGAGGAATGTTGAGGACGTCATGATAAGGTAAGTTAGAAGAGTGAGGAGTGTGATGGAGGGGGAAAATTGTAAGACAAGAATTATTCAGCCTAGGTGAGCGATTGATGAATATGCAAGAATTTTACGGAGTTGTGTTTGGTTTAGTCCTCCTCAGCCTCCAATGAGGGTGGATGCGAGGCCTAAAATAATGAGGGTGGTTGAGTTTGAAGGTTGGATTTGGAGAATCAGGGCGAAGGGGGCGAGTTTTTGTCAGGTTGAGAGAATCAAGCCTGTGGTGAGGTCTAGTCCTTGCAGAACTTCGGGGAGTCAAGCATGAAGAGGGGCTAAACCAATTTTGAGGGCGAGGGCAAGGGTAATCATGGTGGTTGGGAGGGGATGCGTGATTTGTTGAAGTTCTCATTGGCCTGTTAGTCAGGCGTTAGTGATGCTTGCAAATAGAAGGGTAGCTGCTGCAGCAGCTTGGGTTAAAAAATATTTGGTCGTAGCTTCGACAGCTCGGGGATGGTGGTGTTGAGCTATTAGGGGAATAATAGCTAGCGTATTTATTTCAAGGCCTATTCAGGCGAGAAGTCAGTGGGAGCTAGCAAATGTAATTGTGGTGCCGAGGCCTAGGCCAAAGAGGAGAATGGCTAAGATGTAAGGATTCATTAGCGAAGGAAGGAGTTTAACCAACATGTTTGGGGTATGGGCCCAAAAGCTTATTTAGCTGACTTTACTAGGAAGTGGTGTAGTGGAAGCACTAAGAGTTTTGATCTCTTCAGGTAGGGTTCGAGCCCCTTCTTTCTAAGGAGTTGGAGGGACTTTAACCCTCATGGTTCACTCTATCAAAGTGGCCCTTTATTTCAGGCACAACTCCGGACTATAGTTGTGGGGGTAGGCCTGTTAGTGCAATTGGAAGGGAGAGGTGTCAGATTACTAGGGCGAGGGTTAGTGGGAGGAAGTTTTTTCAGATTAGGTGTATGAGTTGGTCATAGCGAAATCGGGGGTAGGAAGCGCGAACTCATAGGAAGAGAACGGAGAGGAGGGTTGCTTTCATCATAAGATTTGTTGTAGTAATTTCTGGGGTTGTGTGTAGAATGGAGGCACCTAAAAATAGTGTTGCAGAGAGTGTGTTTATTAGGAGGATATTAGCGTATTCGGCGAGGAAGAAGAGGGCAAAAGGACCTCCTGCATATTCTACGTTAAATCCGGAAACGAGTTCGGATTCGCCTTCTGTGAGGTCGAAGGGGGCCCGGTTTGTCTCTGCAAGTGTGGAAATGTATCATATAGCGGCTAAAGGTCAGGCGGGAAAAATTAATCAAATACTTTCTTGAGCGACGCTGAATGTTTGTAGGGTAAAGCCTCCAGTGAAGATGATGGCGTTTAGAAGAATTAGTCCTAGGCTGACTTCGTAGGAAATAGTCTGTGCAACAGCTCGGAGGGCCCCAATTAAGGCGTATTTTGAATTGGAGGCTCATCCTGAACCAAGGATAGAATAGACCGCTAAGCTGGAGAGAGCAAGAATAAAAAGGATACCAAGATTGAGGTCTGCTATCGGGAAGGGGAGGGGTATTGGAGTTCAAAGGGTGAGGGCTAGGGTGAGGGCTAGTATGGGAGTGAAGAGGAAGAGGACGGGGGAGGAGGTGGAGGGTCGAACAGGTTCTTTTAAAAAAAGTTTTAGTCCGTCTGCAATTGGTTGAAGGAGGCCGTAAGGGCCTACAACGTTTGGTCCTTTTCGTAGCTGCATGTAGCCAAGGACTTTTCGTTCAACGAGGGTGAGGAGTGCGACGGCCAGTAGAACGAATACAATTAGGATCAGGGGGTTGAGGATGGATGAAATTAGTGTTGAGAGCATAGTTAAAGGGAGGACTTGAACCTCCGTGGAAAGGGCTTAGGTCTTTTGCAATGTCCGGGCTCTGCCACTTTAACAAGCCATTTTCTTGGGTTAGGGGGTACGCCCTTTTATCTATTTTAGTTGGTTTCAATAGGTGAGGGTGGGGCGTGTTGAGAACAGGGGCCCCTCCTTTTCGGTCCTTTCGTACTAGAAAAGATCGTAGCATAGATAGAAACTGACCTGGATTACTCCGGTCTGAACTCAGATCACGTAGGACTTTAATCGTTGAACAAACGAACCCTTAATAGCGGCTGCACCATTAGGATGTCCTGATCCAACATCGAGGTCGTAAACCCTCTTGTCGATATGGGCTCTAAAAGAGGATTGCGCTGTTATCCCTAGGGTAACTCGGTCCGTTGATCGGCTATGTGCCGGATCTTTTTGGTCAGAAATTCTGTTGCTTGGAGTTGTAACTCTGGGTTGTAGGAGTAGTGTGCTCCCGGTCCACATGGGGGTTTTTTGTTTCCCCGCGGTCGCCCCAACCAAAGACATTAGAGCAGGGGCCAATCAGTTTTATCCTTTATTTTAGGGGTGCTTAACATGGTCTGTTCTGGCGTCTGAAGCTCCATAGGGTCTTCTCGTCTTATGTTTGTATCCCCGCTTCTGCACGGGGAAATCAATTTCATTGACTGGAAAAAGGAGACAGTTAAGCCCTCGTTATGCCATTCATACAGGTCTTCATTTAAAAGACAAGTGATTGCGCTACCTTTGCACGGTCAAAATACCGCGGCCGTTAAACTTATAGTCACAGGGCAGGCGGGACCTCTTATGTTTAGGGTACAAGAGGCGATGTTTTTGGTAAACAGGCGAGGCTTGTGTTTGCCGAGTTCCTTCTTTTTCTTTTAGTCTTTCCTTGTTGGCACACCAGTGTGGGGTTAACGGTGGGAGGCTAGGTGGTTTTCTAGTTGTTTATTTTTTGTCTAGTGCCCTCTTTGTTTTGGGGCCGTTAATGGTCGGCGAATGGTTCGTTCCGAGTTACACTTGTGCGGGGAGAGAAGGGGTCTTCTCTTATTACTCATATTAGCATAAACGCTTCCATAATTTTTATGGAACGGCCTGGTAGAGTTAGGGGGGTAAGATTGTGTTGTCCTTATTAAAAGGTTGATGTATAATGTTCGAGCTTTAACGCTTTCTAAGTAGGTGGCTGCTTTTAGGCCCACTAGAACATTAGACCTTTAGGTTTGTTGTGATCTTTACCCTCCTTGGAAAGTTGTATCTTGTTTCAAAGGGGCTGTACCCCCTTTGACTAACTCCTTTAATTTCTTTGTTCGGTAGGGAGGCCTTGGGCCAATCGGAGGGAAGAATTTGAAGGGCTGAACTTCTATTCAGTTCACAGGCAACCAGCTATAACTAGGCTCGGTAGGTCTGTCACCTCTACTACAAAGCTCTTCCCCACTCTTTTGCCACAGAGACGGGGGGTCCTATAAATTAGACTGTCTTGGAGTAGCTCGCTTAGTTTCGGGGTATCAAACTATAATGCTTTTTGCTTAAGGTTTTCTGGCTAAATCATGATGCAAAAGGTACGAGGGGCGGTCTCTGCTTTTCAGTGCTTTACTGGGTTGTTTCATTTCTCTTTCAGCTTTCCCTTGCGGTACTTTCTCTGTTGCTCCTAGGTCCTTTTTCGTCGCCCGTACTTAGGTGGAAAAATGGTTTGTTTGTTAGGGTGGGGGTGGGTTTGGGGGTATAGATAGGGTGGGTTTGGGGTTAATAAGTGGGCTAGCTATTGGGCGTCAGGGTGACCCGATTTGCACGGGTGACTTCTCAGTGTAAGGGAGATGCTTTTCTGGTTTAGCTACACTCTGATTTTTCCAAGTGCACCTTCCGGTACACTTACCATGTTACGACTTGCCTCCCCTTTACCGGTAAAATGTATTATTTATAGGGTGTTGGTTGGTTTGGGGAGAGTGACGGGCGGTGTGTGCGCGCTTCAGGGCCGATTTCAGCGGAACGCTCTATTTTCTGCTTACTGCTAAATCCTCCTTCTAATGCTATTTCACTACATTGTTCGTATTCCCTGTGGTAGGGAATGTAGCCCATTTCTTCCCCTCTCATATGCTACACCTCGACCTGGCGTTTTGAGTTGTACTAGTTCTGCTTACTGTAACTCCTTCACAGGGTAAGCTGACGACGGCGGTATATAGGCGGGAAGAACAAGAGAGGGTGAGGTTTAACGGGGGTTATCGGTTCTAGAACAGGCTCCTCTAGGTGGATCTAAAGCACCGCCAAGTCCTTTGGGTTTTAAGCTAGTGCTCGTAGTACCCGGGCGGATAGCGGGTGTAGGGGGCTATCAAAGTTTAAGGCTGGGCATAGTGGGGTATCTAATCCCAGTTTGTTTCGCAGCTTTCGTGGGGTCGGAGATATAAAGCCACTTTCGTAGTGGGGCTTCTTACCCTCGGGTACGTATAACAGTTCTGAGGGTGTTCGGCTTTAGTTAAGAAAATTCCCTAACCACTCTTTACGCCGATGTCTGTCAACTTGAGCCTCTCGTATAACCGCGGTGGCTGGCACGAGTCTTACCGGCTCTCTTGGCTTTAACTAAGTCAAGTTTTCACTCATGGCCTAATGTCTATCACTGCTGAGTTCCCTTGAGGGTGTGGCTAAGCAAGGTGTCATGGGCTGCGAAGTTGTGCCTGATACCGGCTCCTTGCTTTCGGGCGGAAAACTGTGGGCATTCTCACAGGGGGGCGGAGACTTGCATGTGTAAGTTTAGCCAAAGCTGACAGTAAAGTCAGGACCAAGCCTTTGTGCTTACGGGACCTTTCTAGGGTCCGTCTTAACATCTTCAGTGTTATGCTTTAGTTAAGCTACGCTAGC